AATGAGAATGAAAGAGAAAGTTCTAATGAGAATGAAAGAGAAAGTTCTAATGAGAATGAAAGAGAAAGTTCTAATGAGAATGAAAGAGAAAGTTCTAATGAGAATGAAAGAGAAAGTTCTAATGAGAATGAAAGAGAAAGTTCTAATGAGAATGAAAGAGAAAGTTCTAATGAGAATGAAAGAGAAAGTTCTAATGAGAATGAAAGAGAAAGTTCTAATGATCCGATGACACTTTTGTAGTTTTTGATATTGAAAATCAGATTTTTGAGATTGACAACGATCATTCTTTTTTGAATGAACCTTTTTCTAGTTATAGTGATCGGAATTCTAGCTATCTGACTAATGTATTTACGAGTGAAGATCCCTACTATAATCGTTATATGTATGATGCTCAATATAGTTGGAATAATCATATTAATGGTTGCATTGACAGTTATCTTCAGTCGCAAATCTGTATAGATACTACCACTGTAAGTGGTAGTGATAATGACAGTTACGACATTCATGGGTCCGTATGTGATGGTGAAAGCCGCAATAGTAGCGAAGGCGAGAGTTCCAGTAGACGAACTCATACGAAGGGTGTTGATTTAACTATAAGAGAAAGTTCTAATGAGAATGAAAGAGAAAGTTCTAATGAGAATGAAAGAGAAAGTTCTAATGAGAATGAAAGAGAAAGTTCTAATGAGAATGAAAGAGAAAGTTCTAACGAGAATGAAAGAGAAAGTTCTAATGAGAATGAAAGAGAAAGTTCTAATGAGAATGAAAGAGAAAGTTCTAATGATCTCGATCGAACTAAAAAATATAGGCATTTGTGGCTTCAATGCGAAAATTGTTATGGATTAAATTATAAGAAATTTTTGAAATCAAAAATGAATATTTGTGAACAATGTGGATATCATTTGAAAATGAGTAGTTCAGATAGAATTGAACTTTTGATCGATCCGGGTACGTGGGATCCTATGGATGAATACATGGTTTCTCGGGATCCCATTGAATTTGATTTTGATTCGGAGGGGGAGGAGGAGGAGACTTATAAAGATCGTATTGATTTTTATCAAAGAGAAACAGGATTAACTGAAGCTGTTCAAACAGGCATAGGCCAACTAAACGGTATTCCCGTAGCAATTGGGGTTATGGATTTTCATTTTTTGGGGGGTAGTATGGGATCCGTAGTCGGGGAGAAAATCACCCGTTTGATTGAGCACGCTACCAACAAATTTTTACCTCTTATTATAGTGTGTGCTTCGGGGGGTGCGCGCATGCAAGAAGGAAGTTTGAGCTTGATGCAAATGGCTAAAATATCGTCTGCTTTATATGAGTATCAATTAAATAAAAGGTTATTTTTTGTATCAATCCTTACATCTCCTACAACTGGTGGAGTAACAGCCAGTTTTGGTATGTTAGGGGATATTATCATTGTCGAACCCAATGCTTACGTTGCATTTGCGGGTAAAAGAGTCATTGAACAAACATTGAATCAAACAGTACCTGAAGGTTCACAAGAGGCTGAATATTTATTCGAGAAGGGTTTATTTGACTTAATTGTACCACGTCATCTTTTAAAAAGCGTTCTGAGTGAGTTATTTGAGCTCCACGCCCTTTTTCCTTTGAATCAAAATTCAAATCAAGTAGAGCGTTAAGTTCAATTATTTTATTTTGATTTGTAGCAAAGAACAAAGAAAGAAGGAGTGATTTTCTCGAAATCAAAGGAAAAAAGAGAGTTTCTTTGGGAACAGAAGATCTAATTGCAGAAAGCAACAAAAGTTGCGGATAACTCTTTTTTTTACCTATCCTATATTCTAATCCTGATTACGAATCAATAAACCTGAAGAGTGAATTCTTCCTTTCGTGAAATTAGAGAAACAAAATTTCTTCTTCTTAGGGGTCTAAATTTGATAATTCCAATATTGATAATAGAGTTTTCTAGCTTTCTCTATCGCCCGAAAAACCATTTTAGCTAATCCTGCGATAATCTGTAAGAAACTCTTTATATATCTATTTGAATTATTCAATTAGAAGACAAGAACAAAATACAAATAAATGAAGAGAAATAATAAGGTTGATTATCATATAGACTCATGTAGAAAGATGAAAAAGCCCATTTATTTAGTTCTACATTCTTTGCACTTATTCTACCTATTTCGTTTCGATTCCAAATTCTAGAATTCTATTACTATGAATTCTATTACTATATAATCTAAATAAGAAAATTATCTACGAACTCATAAGAATTCAAATTCTTCATTCTAATTATTACTTAATTACAAGATATCTTTATTTGATATTTCTATTTATTTTATAGAATAGATTTATATTATAGAATAGATTTCTAGAAAGAATAACAGATACAAATAGTAAATCGGGGTACCCTTCTATGATGAACCTTCCCTCTATTTTTGTACCATTAGTAGGCCTAGTATTTCCGGCAATTGCAATGGCTTCTTTATTTCTTCATGTTCAAAACAATAAGATTGTTTAGATTCAACGGGATTCAATCTCATCCATTTTTTTTTTTCAAAACTTGGACTTATATTGTATCATAACACGGATATCTAGTTAGTGAAATAGAGTCTAACGTGTGATTTCCGCCGAACATAAAGGAAAAGGTTCTTAAGGTTTGTGGAAACGTGATATATGGATATTTGAATTCTAGCAATTTGAAAATAGATCAGGATCGCCGGATGACTTAAAATTTAAAATGAAGTCGGCGGATCTATATGTAATATGTATATCGATACGGATAGTAGAATCGTATTGTATTAGGGGGTTCTTATTTTAGATCTAACCAAGTTGATGAATTACTCCTAAAGGTTCCCATCAAACTAGTGCTAGTTGATGAGAATGACTTCGGAAACAGCAAAGTTCAATTTTTCTGGGGTATTATCTAAATTCCAATAAAATAGAATCGGATCAAGTATGAGTTGGCGATCAGAACATATATGGATAGAACTTCTACCAGGGTCTCGAAAAATAAGTAATTTCTGCTGGGCTTTTATCCTTTTTTTAGGTTCATTAGGATTCTTATTAGTTGGAATTTCCAGTTATCTTGGTAGAAATTTGATATCGTTTTTTCCATCTCAGCAAATCATTTTTTTCCCACAAGGGATAGTCATGTCGTTCTACGGAATTGCGGGTCTCTTTATTAGCTCCTATTTATGGTGTACTATTTCTTGGAATGTAGGTAGTGGTTATGATCTATTCGATAGAAGGGAAGGAATAGTGTGTATTTTTCGGTGGGGATTTCCTGGAAGAAATCGTCGCATATTCCTCCGATTCCTTATAAAGGATATTCGGTCTGTTAGAATAGAAGTGAAAGAGGGGATTTATGCTCGTCGTGTCCTTTATATGGACATCCGAGGCCAGAGGGCCATTCCTTTGACTCGTACTGATGAGAATTTGACTCCAGGAGAGATTGAAAAAAAAGCTGCTGAATTGGCCTATTTCTTGCGCGTACCAATTGAAGTATTTTGAAAATAAGGAACTAAAAAATAAAAAACGCAAGACTACTTTTCAGATAGCAAACCCTTTCGTTTTCTTTTTTTAAGTTCAATATTTGTTGGAATTGATACTTTAGATTAGATCTAGCATATCTTGTCAATCATTTCTTTTTTGGCAGTTTATTTTTCTCCCTTCTTTTGTATTCTTTAATGATCAACAATTGGATTTCTTACTAAGAATAAGAATGATAACGAGCCAATTTCTGTTTTACCAGTCATTTTTTATCATCACAATATCTTTTCCTCTCAAGTATTCTATTCCTGACTATGGGTCATCAGTGAAATTTTTTCGAAAGATTGGATATTTTGATAGAATTTGATAGAAAAGGAGTTCGTTCGTCTCAAAAAAAGATTCTTAGCCTATTTCTTTCTGTATTCTTTCTAGATTCAAAGACTCACCAAGAAAATAGATTCATACCTTCGATAAAACTCATGAAAAAATGGCAAAAAAGAAAGCATTCACTCCTCTTTTCTATCTTTCATTTATAGTCTTTTTGCCCTGGTGGATTTCTTTCTCATTTAAGAAATGTTTGGAATCTTGGATTACTAATTGGTGGAATACTGGGCAATCCGAAATTTTCTTGAATATCATTCAAGAAAAGAGTATTCTAGAAAAATTCATAGAATTAGAAGAATTCGTCTTCTTGGACGAAATGATCAAAGAATACTCGGAGACACATCCACAAGAGTTTCGTATAGGAATCCATAAAGAAACAATCCAATTCATCAAGATACAAAATGAGGGTCATATCCATACGATTTTGCACTTCTCGACAAATCTCATCTGTTTTGTTATTCTAAGCGGTTATTCTATTTGGGGTAATGAAAACCTTGTTATTCTTAACTCTTGGTCTCGGGAATTCCTATATAACCTAAGCGACACAGTCAAAGTCTTTTCCATTCTTTTATTAACTGATTTATGTATCGGATTCCATTCACCACATGGTTGGGAATTAATGATTGGCTCTATCTATCAAGATTTTGGATTTGGTTATAATGATCAAATTCTATCTGGTCTTGTTTCCACCTTTCCAGTCATTCTCGATACAATTTTGAAATATTGGATTTTCCGTTATTTAAATCGTGTATCTCCGTCACTTGTAGTTATTTATCATTCAATGAATGACTGATAAAGGATCTATTGCACTGATATGAATCTAATCCACTTTGAATGTTTATTACTTATTACTTTGTAGTTGTAGATAAACAAAGCATTGAAAATCTTACTTATTATATATATAGCTTCATCCTATATTTTTTTTATTCCAGTAAATAGCAGAATCGTGGATAGGGAACTATACTAGCGACCTACCCCATTTATTTTATTGTATAAATTTTGGAATCAATGATTGGACCATGCAAACTAGAAATACTTTTTCTTGCATAAAGAAACAGATTACTCGATCTATTTCCGTATCGCTCATGATATATATCATAACTCGGACATCCATTGCAAGTGCATATCCCATTTTTGCGCAGCAGGGTTTTGAAAATCCACGAGAA